CCGTTTTTGGAGAATGTCAATAAATTCCAAAATCCATTTCGTCGTCCAGTAGCGACAACCGTCTTTTTGATTGGTACCGCAGTAGCCCTTTGGTTGGGTATTGGAGCAACATTACCGATTGATAAATCCCTAACTTTAGGTCTTTTTTAAATTGATTCAATTGTGAAATAAATAAAATATCACTAAAATATCACGACGTGTGTATCTAGGGAATAGTTGCTTCAAAGTGAATTACCCCTAGATACACATATTTATTTAATGAAATTTTTGATTTATTTTGAGTATACGGATTCTGTTAAAGATTCAAACTTCATTTTTGTTTTTTTTTATAAAGTTTTTCTACAAAAAAATCCAATGGATTTCAAATTTATGCAAAATTCTTTTCCATTTCGAGAATGTCTAATATATGTTTTACGTCTTCTATGCGAAAATGTTTTATTTTCATAAGTTCGTCTGGACTATTATTCAAAAGGTCAAATAATGTATGTATATTGGACCTTTTGAGGCAATTATAGATCCTAGGAGGCAATTCTGATTGGTCAATAAAAATATATTTTAATGCTATTTCTTTTTTCTTTTTCCTTAGTTTAGCCAATTTCTCATGAAAAGTAAAAAGGGGTAAAGTAACTTTCTGTTTATTGTTTTTTAAATGGAAGTTTTCTTTTTCTTCTTCCGCATGTAAAAAAGGAATAAATAAATCAATCAAATTCCGAGAGGCTTCATGAAGTGCTTCTTTAGGAGTTAAACTTCCATTGGTCCATATTTCGAGAAAAAGTATCTCTTGTTTTTCATTCCCATTTACATAAGAATGAATACTATGATTCGCATTTCGAACAGGCATGAATATAGCATCTATAGGATAACTTGCGTCTTGAAAATTATTTGGCGTTTGTATACGATATCCGCGATTCCTCTCGATCTTTAATTCAATACACAAATTAATTGGTTCCGTTAGGTTAGCTATATGCTGCGTATTATCAACGATTTCCACCGAAGGTGGTAAGATGATGTCTTGAGCAGTTACGCAGCCAGGACCCTTGACACAAATAGACGCATCACGAGTTCCATACAGATTACTTCTCAATACAATTTCTTTCAAATTCATTAAAATTTCATGTACTGATTCTTGAATACCGACTATGGTAGAGTATTCATGTGGGATTTTTTCAGATTTTGCACGTGTGATACATGTTCCCTCTATTTCTCCAAGTAAAGCTTTTCGCATCGCAATGCCTATAGTATCCGCTTGCCCCTTCATAAGTGGAGACAGAATAAAGCGTCCATAATAAAGACGCTTACTGTCTGCTCTTGATTCAACACACTTCCACTTTAGTGTCCGAGTCAATACTCTTATTTTCTCTCGAACCATAGTAATATTTTTTGATCAAATCATTGAATTATTTATTTCTCTTGAAATTTATCTTCAATGTTTATTTTTACACACGTCGTTTTTTAGGGGGCCTACAGCCATTATGTGGCATAGGGGTTACATCCCGTATGAAACTTAATAGTATACCGCTTCTACGGATAGCTCTTAATGCTGCATCTCTTCCGAGACCAGGGCCCTTTATCATAACTTCGGCTCGTTGCATACCTTGATCCACTACTGCCCGAATAGCATTTCCTGCTGCGGTTTGAGCGGCAAATGGTGTCCCTCTTCTTGTACCTTTGAATCCACACGTACCGGCGGAGGACCAAGAAATTACCCGACCCCGTACATCTGTAACAGTCACAATTGTATTGTTGAAACTTGCTTGAACATGAATAACGCCCTTTGGTATTCTACGCGTACTTTTACGTGAGCTAATACGTCCATTTCTACGTGAACCGATTCTTGGTATGGGTTTTGCCATATTTTACCATCTCATAAATCTAAGTCAGAGATATATGGATATATCCATTTCATGTCAAAACGGATCCTTTAATTGATTTTTATGTGTATATTGTGGGTGGCCTTTAGGGGTCCTTTTTTTATAAAGATTATCCTTGTCTTTGTTTATGTCTCGGATTGGAACAAATTACCATAATTCGTCTCCGCCTACGGATCAGGCGACATTTTTCACAAATTTTCCGAATGGAGGCCCTTATTTTCATATTTGTCATTCCTTACCTTAATTCCGAATCTACTTATTGGAAGAAAATAAGTTTCTTTAAATTTTCTATTTCGAATTGTATCCCTACAAAAAAAGAATATTGCCCGTGAAAAGACTACTTCACCTAATCCTTTGTTTCGTAGTCTCTAAATTATACGCCCTTTGGTTCTGGTTGAATCGTAACAACTTACTGAAAGTTTGACTCTCTATGACCTAGTATATGGATAAAACTATGTCGAATCCTTCCTGAAACGTAACCTAGAATTGGATCCTCATTATCTAAACAAACCCAAAACATACCATTGGTAAGTGATTCAGTAATTAAACCTTCAGAACTCCTTTTTTGTTCTTTCATTCCAGATGAAACATCTTTCAAAGTATCAATTAATGAAGGGGGAGTGGTATTAGAAACCTACCTCTTCTCTTTTTTTTTTTTTACAAATAGGGAAGTTCTGTGTATAATTCGAATATCATAAAGATTACCATATATAACACAAAATTTCGCCGCCGATTCCCTGTAGTCGAGCTTCTCGGTCTGTCATTATACCCCGAGAAGTAGAAAGAATTACAATGCCCATTCCGCCTAAAATTCTAGGAATTTGTTGATAGTTAGAATATATTCGGAGACCAGGTCGACTGATCCGTTTTAAATTTAAAATCGTTTTATATGGTCCTTTCCTATTTCTTCTATGTCGTAGGGTTAAAACCCAAAAATCCTTGTTGCTTTCCCGATGTTTCCGTACGTTTTCAATAAAACCTTCTCGTAAAAGTATTTTAACAATGTTTTCGGTGATGTTAGTAGATGGTATTCGAACCATTCCTTTTCTATTCATGTCAGCATTGCGAATAGAGGTTATTATGTTAGCAATAGTGTCCTTACCCATGATAAACAAAATTATTGGTTACTTTAAATTTTGATCTAATCAACAGTCTTTTTTATTAAATAGTTATGAATTTAAAAAGGTATATACGTGATACACAATCTACTAATTAATTTCATTCAAATACTATAACTATCTCACGGTCTCATCTTATAATACTTCAGGTGCTAATGAAATTATTTTAGTGAAATTTAACTGTCTCAATTCTCGGGCAATCGCACCAAAAATTCTAGTTCCTTTTGGATTTCCTTCTTGATCAATAACAACCGCAGCATTGTCATCATATCGTATTATCATACCGTTTTCTCGTTTGAGTTCTTTACAAGTACGTACAATTACAGCTCTGATCACTTCTGATCTTTCTAGAGGTGTATTTGGGACGGCTTTCTTGATTACAGCAACAATAACGTCACCAATATGAGCATATCGTCGATTACTAGCCCCTATGATTCGAATACACATCAATTCTCGGGCTCCGCTGTTATCTGCTACATTCAAAAGGGTTTGAGGTTGAATCATATTATTTTGGAATCTTTTCTTTCAATGCAAAGGGCGAAGTAAAAAAAAAAAAAAGAAATATTGTTTTTCCAAAAAAAAAGAAATCTGCAATTGTTTTTTTTTCATCTCAAACAAAGACCGCTGTCCTTTGATTCTACATTTCTATCCCGAAGTAATGAATTGGGTTCGTATAGGCATTTTGGATGCCGCTATTGAAATAGCTTTTCTGGCTATATTTTCAGCTACTCCACTCATTTCATAAAGTATTCTACCTGGTTTAACAACAGCTACCCAATATTCGGGGGATCCTTTCCCTGAACCCATACGTGTTTCTGTGGGTCTTAGTGTAACGGGTTTGTCTGGAAATATACGTACCCATATTTTTCCGCCGCGTCGTGCATTTCGTGTCATTGCCCTTCGTCCCGCTTCGATTTGTCTAGATGTGATCCAAGCGGGTTCAAGTGCCTGAATAGCGTATCTACCGAAGCAAATCCGATTGCCTCGATAAGATATTCCTTTCATTCTTCCTCTATGGTGTTTACGAAATCTGGTTCTTTTGGGGTTATAGTTGATGGTTATTTCTCAATTCCATCTCTACTACAGAACCGGACATGAGAGTTTCTTCTCATCCAGCTCCTCGCGAATGAAACGATTCAAAAAAATATACATGTATTTACTGAATAATAGATTGAATTATGGGATTCTTTGAGATTTCATTTAATCAATCTATTCGAAATTAGAAATTTGTATATCTTCTTTTGATAGAAAACTCAACTCTTTATAGATTCTAGAAGAATAGAATAATTTTTTTTATTATAGTTTTCTAAAAAACTATAGATAATATAATCTAGTTTTGTTATTTTTTCTTTTATTATTTTATTATAAGGTTATAACAAATCTTTATTTTGTTTTGCCTTTTCTTTTTTTATCTATTATTATAGTTGATCGACCCCAAATTTAGAAATCTAATAAAATGGAAACGTTCGCGGGCGAATATTTACTCTTTTTATATGGGTTTCGGTTCTCGGGTTAGTTAACCCATGGACCGACCTCTCATAATAAATGGATTGGTCTTGGGTTCCTTCCGCCATCCTACCCAATGAATTATTAGGATTCGTTTTCAATAGAATATTATGTATTCACGGGTTCCCTCGTTCCCATCGCCTCTCGATTAATGGTTAGGTCTTAATTCTACAATGGAGCCCGTAATAAAATTTGTTTTTGAGTCAATCTTCTCAGTCTTTATTGTCTCGGGGCTCTTGGCTTTTTTGTTCTATGAACAGATTCATCTAATTATGAATCCATCAGTCTTAATGCTTTATTACACTACCTTTTATGAGATGACCCATAGACCTTACATATTACATATTGGAATCATATATCATTCATATTCTTTTTCTCTCTTTCTTTCACCCTTCCATTTATCCGCATACTTTTATTGCTTCACAACTCATAATCGGATTGTTTTTTTTTTATGCAAAAAAGATTTCAGTTGCTACAATGATATGACCAATATAACATATCTTGA